GGACGGATTCTTGAATACCCATTATTGTAGAATATTCATGGGAGACGTTCTCAGATTTTACACGTGTGATACATGTTCCTTCTATTTCTCCAAGCAAAGCTCTTCGCATTGCAATGCCTATTGTGTCGGCTTGGCCTTTCATAAGTGGAGACAGAATAAAGCGCCCATAATAAAGACGTTTACTTTCTGTTCTTGATTCAACACACTTCCACTGTAGTGTCCGAGTAGATACTGTTACTTTCTCTCGAACCATAGTAATATTATTTTATTTGATTGAATTATTTATTTCTCTTGTTTCTCTTGAAATTTATTCACTGTTCATTTCTACACACGTCTTTTTTTCGGAGGTCTACAGCCATTATGTGGCATAGGGGTTACATCCCGTACGAAAGTTAATAGTATACCACTTCTACGAATAGCTCGTAATGCTGCGTCTCTTCCGAGACCGGGACCTTTTATCATGACTTCTGCTCGTTGCATACCTTGATCTACTACTGTACGAACAGCATTTGTTGCTGCAGTTTGAGCGGCAAAGGGTGTCCCTCTTCTCGTACCCTTGAATCCCGAAGTACCGGCAGAGGCCCAGGAAACCACCCGACCCCGTACATCTGTAACCGTGACAATGGTATTATTGAAACTTGCTTGAACATGAATAACTCCCTTTGGTATTCTACGTCCACTCTTACGTGAACCAATACGTACATTCCTACGTGAACCAGTTCTCGGTATAGCTTTTGCCATATTGTATCATCTCATAAATATGAGTCCGAAATATATGGATATATCCATTTCATGTCAAAACAGATTCCTTATTTGTACATTGAGCCTTTTAGCGAGTCTGATTATCCTTGTCTTTGTTTATGTCTCGGGTTGGAACAAATTACTATAATGCGCCCCCGCCTACGGATTAGGCGACATTTTTCACAAATTTTACGAACGGAAGCTCTTATTTTCATATTTGTCATTCCTTATCTTAATTCTGAATCTACTTCTTGGTAGAAAATAAGTTTCTTGAAATTTTTCATCTCGAATCGTATTGAATAAAAACGCCCTAATCTTTCGAATCCTTGTTTCGGAGTCGATAAATTATACGTCCTCTGGTTGAATCATAACGACTTACTTCAATTTTGACTTTATCTCCCGGCAGTATCCGTATAAAACTACGTCGGATCTTTCCTGAAACATAACCTAGAATCAGATCTTCATTATCTAACCGAACCCGGAACATGCCATTGGGAAGCGATTCAGTAATTAAACCTTCATGAATCCATTTTTGTTCTTTCATTTCAGGTAAAGCCCCCCTGAAGTATCAACTAATGAAGTAGAAACGATATTAGACAACTCACCCCTTTTCTTTTTTTTTTTACAAATAGGAAAAGGTTTCGGATCCCATTTGGATATTAAAAGGATTACCATATATAACACAAAATTTCTCCGCCGATTCCTTCTAGTCGAGCCTCCCGGTCTGTCATTATACCTCGAGAAGTAGAAAGAATTACAATTCCCATCCCACCTAAAATTCTAGGAATTCGCTGAGAGTTAGAATAGATTCGTAGACCGGGTCTACTGATCCGTTTTAAATTTAAAAAATTTCTATAGGGTCTTTTCCCATTCCTTCTATGCCGAAGGGTTAAAACCAAAAAATAGTTGTTTTTTTCTCGATGTTTTCTAACGTTTTCGATAAAACCTTCTCGGAAAAGTATTTTAACAATATTTTCGGTAATATTAGTAGATGCTATCCGAACAACTCTTTTTCTATCCATATCAGCATTTCGTATAGAGGTTATTATCTCAGCAATAGTGTCTCTACCCATGATGAACTATAATTATTGGTGCCTGAAAATTGGATATAATCAACATGTTTTTCTTTTTTTTTTCTATTGGTTTATGAATAGGAATTTTTTAAGGTATATGCGTGAGACACAATCTACGAATTAATCTAGTTCTTAATCTAGTTCTTTCAAATACCCCAAAGATATCAGGATCTCATTTTATTTTATAATACCTCGGGAGCTAATGAAACTATTTTAGTAAAATTTAATTGTCTCAATTCCCGGGGGATTGCACCAAAAATTCGAGTTCCTTTTGGATTTCCTTCTTGATCAATCACAACTGCAGCATTGTCATCGTATCGTATTATCATACCGTTGTCGCGTTTAAGTTCTTTACAGGTACGAACAATTACAGCTCTCACTACTTCTGATTTTTCTAGGGGCATATTTGGTACTGCTTCTTTGATCACAGCAACAATAACGTCACCAATATGAGCATATCGACGATTACTAGCTCCTAGGATTCTAATACACATCAATTCTCGAGCCCCGCTGTTATCCGCTACATTTAAATGGGTCTGAGGTTGAATCATATCAAATTTTTAGTCTATTCTTCCAATGCAAAGGATGAAGAAAATAAAAGAAATATTGTTTGTCCAAAAAAAGAAACTTGCGTTTTTGTTTCATCCCCAAGATTCATTTCTGTCGGTTCTACATTTTTATCCCGA